AATTATCTTGATATACACCAGGTCTTAAATAAAAAAAAATAAAATTAAGCCAAAAAAAATGAAAAGTTTCTATTCTTGATTTGTATCTATAATAAATCCTATTTTTTTTCTATCCCAGAGTTTCGTTTCGTGTTGGAATGCAAACTTATTAAGCAGACGAGATTTTATGAAAAAAGTTCTTTCGATTCATAAGAGAGAACAACTATTTTGTTTTTCGATCGGGATTTCACACAACAGGGGAGATACTAATACTAAATTATGAATATAATGAATTAATTCAATAAAACATTTAATTTAATTATATATATTTAATAATATATAAAATTCTATCTATATATTTATATTTCTTTATATTGAATTCTAATTTAATTAGAATATATTTTATTTGTTTGTTTTCTCGATTGTATTCTTTTTTCAACACTAATATTGATATTGACAAGAGTGTATCAAACAAATATAATCCGATCGTGAATAAATGAATTGATTTATTTAATAATTTTATTTATATATTATATTATTAATATTAATTAATATATATTTATTTAAATTTTATTTGAGAAAATTTCTTGTATTTTCGTTTGGATGTTCAGAATCGATTCGCCTTCACGATTTTTTATTTTTTTTTATTGCGATTGGATATACACATTTTTAAAAATTTCATTAGGGTTGCTAACTCAATGGTAGAGTACTCGGCTTTTAAGTGCGACTCCATTTTTTACACAATTTTATGAACTAATTGGTTCATCCATACCATCGGTAGGGTTTGTAAGACCACGACTGATCCAGAAAGGAATGAATGGAAAAAGCAGCATGTCGTATCAATGGCGAATTCTAAAAATTTTTCATTCGTATTGGACCCGGCCCAAAATTTTTTTTGAATTGTTGGCTCGGAACAAATGAATTCAGTTGGGTTGAATTAATAAAGGGATAGAGCTTAGCTGCTCCAATTATAGGGAAACAAAAAGCAACGAGCTTTCATTTTTTATTTGAATGATTACCCCATCTAATTTTACGTTAAAAAAAAAATTAGTGCTTGCTGTGGAAAAAGTTTTTCCCACGAATGGATTTTGGATTTTTGTTATGAGTCCTAACTATTAGCTATTCTCAATTATGTTATGGGGTAGCGATAAATGTGTAGAAGAAAGAGTATATTGATAAAGATATTTTTTTTTTTCCAAAATCAAAAGAGCGATTTGTCCGAAAAATAAAGGATTTCTAACTAGCTTGTTGTCCTCGAAAAATTAGATGGACCCAGCGAGGATAGATAGTCCATTGATGGTTTTTACTTGTTTTCTAGGTATCTATTCATATTTGTTTTTTATTTGAATTGAATTCGAATATATAATAGAATACCCTGTTTTGACTGTATCGCACTATGTAGCATTTGATAATCCAATGAATCTCTGATCCTTTGACCAAATCGAATTTCTAAAATGAAGGAATATCAAGTATTTTTAGAACGAGATAGATCTCGCCAACAGGACTTCCTATACCCACTTATTTTTAGGGAGTATGTTTATGGACTTGCTTATAGTCATGATTTTAATAGATCTACATTTGTGGAAAATGTAGGTTATGACAATAAATATAGTTTACTAATTGTAAAACGTTTAATCACTCGAATGTATCAACAGAATCATTTGATCATTTCTGCGAATGATTCTAAGAAAAATCCATTTTTGGGGTATAATAAGAATTTTTATTCTAAAATAATATCAGAGGGTTTTGCCATCGTCGTGGAAATTCCATTTTTTCTACAATTTAGCTCTTCCTTAGAGGAGGCAGAAATCGTAAAATCTTATAAAAATTTGCGATCAATTCATTCCATTTTTCCCTTTTTGGAGGATAAAATTCCATATTTAAATTATGTGTCAGATATAAGAATACCCTATCCTATCCATCTGGAAATCTTAGTTCAAATCCTTCGATACTGGGTGAAAGATGTCCCTTTTTTTCATTTATTACGGTTGTTTCTTTATAATTTTAGTAATAGGAGTGGTTTTCTTACTCCAAAAAAATCGATTTCGACTTTTTCAAAAAGTAATCCGAGATTATTCTTATTCCTCTATAATTTTTATGTATGTGAATATGAATCTATCTTCCTTTTTCTACGTAAAAAATCCTCTCATTTACGATTAAAATCTTTTAGCGTTTTTTTTGAGCGAATCTTTTTTTATGCAAAAAGAGAACATCTTGTAGAAGTTTTTGCTAAGGATTTTTCGTCTACCTTAACATTCTTCAAGGATCCTCTCATTCATTATGTTAGATATCAAGGAAAATCCGTTCTGGCTTCAAAGAATGCGCCTCTTTTGATGAATAAATGGAAACACTATTTTATCCATTTATGGGAATGTTTTTTTGATGTTTGGTCTCAGCCAGGAACGATCCATATAAAACAATTATCCGAACATTCATTTTACCTTTTAGGCTATTTTTCAAATGTGCGGCTAAATCGTTCAGTGGTACGGAGTCAAATGCTGCAAAATACATTTCTAATCGA